TACTCTTCCTCCAATGATTGTAGCACCAAGTACTTCTTGACGAGCTCTAATATGATCAGATTTATAAGTAAGCATCTCTTGTAAAATATGAGCAACACCAAATCCCTCTAAAGCCCAAACTTCCATTTCTCCTACTCGTTGTCCCCCTTGCTTTGCCCTTCCTCTAAGGGGTTGTTGTGTAACAAGTGCGTAATGTCCACTAGAACGTCCATGGATTTTATCATCAACTTGATGAATTAATTTTAAAATATAGGACTTTCCTATTAAGACAGGTTGTTCAAAAGGATTTCCTGTTCTTCCATCAAATATTCTGCTTTTTCCCGGATATTCCGGTTCAAATACCCATGGATTTTTTGTTTGCTTACTGGCTTCATATAATTCAGAAAACACTAGCTTTCTCGAAGCCTCTTGCTCATATCTCTCATCAAAAGATGCTATTCTATAATGTCTTTTTAACAGATCTCCCGCTAACCCGAGCGAACATTCAAATATCTGTCCCACATTCATTCGTGATGGTACTCCTAATGGGTTGAAGACCATATCAACAGGTGTTCCATCTTGCAAATAAGGCATATCTTGTCTAGGCAAAATTTTGGAAATGATACCTTTATTCCCATGTCTTCCAGCTACTTTATCACCTACTTTGATTTCACGTTTCTGTGAAATATATACACGAATCATTTCTAAATTATAACTGGAACCCCCCCTTTTCCGGATCCATCTCACGTCAATAACGCGCCCTCTTCCGCCTATAGGTAATTTTAGAGAAGTTTCTTTTGCAGTGGATACCTGAATTCCGAGAATGGCTCTTAATAATCTATCCTCTGGAGCATACGAGGATTCGTTTGCCGTCTGAGGCCTTAATTTTCCTACTAAAATATCACCTGTTTCTACCCAAGATCCCAGCATCACAACTCCATTTCTGTCTAAATTGCGGAGTAAATGAGCCTCTAGATGTGGTATTTCCCTAGTGATTCTTTCAGGTCCTTGGCTTGTCATATGAGTCTGAATTTCATATTTCCGGATGTGAAAAGAAGTATAAATATCTTCATATACCAAACGTTCGCTAATCAGTACTGCGTCTTCAAAATTGTAACCTTCCCATGGCATATAAGCTACTAATACGTTTTTTCCTAAAGTGAGTTCCCCACCAACTGTAGCCGCACCGTCCGCTAAAATTTGTCCCTTTTTAATGCATTTACCTCGCGAAACCTGAGGTTTTTGATGCATACAAGTATTTTTGTTGGAACGTTGACAGATAACTAATGGAATACTTATAGTAGTGTCTCCGTTACTTGTAGTAGTGTCTCCATTACTTGCAAAAATAATCTTGTGAGGATCAGTATAAATGATTTTTCCCTCGTGTTCGGCTATAGCGGAAACCCCCGAATCTAAAGCCGTTTGACGTTCCAGTCCAGTTCCAACAATGCACCTCTCGGACTGAGAAAGCGGAACTGCTTGGCGCTGCATATTAGAACTCATTAAAGCCCGATTCGCATCATTATGCTCGATAAAAGGAATGAGAGAAGCTCCAATAGAAAAATATTGGAAGGGAAAAATACTTCTAAGATGAATCTGTTCCCATGCAATAGTCAGGAACTCTTGACGGTATCGAGCTGGAACAACCTGTTCTTCCTGAATACTCTGATTCAAGGCCAAAGAATTTCCAGCTGCTATCCTATAATATTCATCTCTATTTGGTGATAAATAAACTATCTGTGCCTCCTTTTTTGATCTTTCAGATATTTCATAAAACGGACTCTTTATGGATCCCCAATGGCCAATCCTCACATGAATGGCTAAGGATCCAATAAGTCCAACATTGATTCCTTCGGACGTATCAATTGGACAAATACGTCCATAGTGGCTAGGATGAATATCTCGTATCCGAAAACTAGCAGTTTTACCCGTCAATCCTCCAGGACCCAAATAACTCAATTTTCGCCCATGAACAATTTGTGTCAATGGATTAGTTCGATCCAAAACTTGAGATAAAGGATGTAGGCCAAAAAACGATTCATAAGTGGTTGTTAATGAAGTTGAAGTTACCAAATTTTGAGGAGTCGGTATCAATTTATGACGAATTGCTCCAGATATAGTTCCTCGAACTGCGTTTTCTAAACGAACAAGAGCCAGTCCAAATTGATCCTGTAACAAGTCCGCTATAGAACGAATACGTTTATTTTTCAAGTGATTCATATCATCAAGTGTACCCATTCCAAATTTCATTCCGATCAAATGATCCACAGCAGCCAATACATCTCGTGGTAACAAAAATGTATTGTTCTGAGGTATATCAAGATTCAGTCTACGGTTCATATTTCGTCGACCAATCCTTCCTAATTCACATCTTTGTTGAAAAAATTTCTTTTGTAATTCCTTACATAAGGACTCAGAAAATATCGGATCCCCGCCTACACAAGCAAATTGTTGATAAAATTCCAAAATAGCACTTTCTTTTGACCCAATCTTTTTTTTCTCCTTATCATTTAGATTAAGGAAAGACAAAAAAATTTCAGGGTAACAAACATTATCCATAATTTCTCTTAGATTCGAACCCATAGCCGACGATAGAACTAGAATAGATATTTTTTGTTTCCTACTCACACGGGCCCATATCCTTGATTTTCTATCAATCTCTAATTCTGATCTCCCCCCCCAATCTGATATTATGGTGCTGGTATAGACAGAAATTCCGTTATGGTCCAATTCTGAACGGTAGTAAATACCAGGACTTTGCAATATTTGATTGATCACAATTCTGTATATTCCATTTACTATAAAGGTTCCCAGGTAATTCATTATTGGAATGTTTCCAATAAAAATGGTTTCTTCTTGCATATCTCTACCGGTTTTCCAAATTAATCCCGCGGGTACATATAATTCAGAAGAATATGTGAGTGATTCATACACAGCATTTCTTTCGTTTATCGAGGGTTCCACCAATTGATATCTTTCTACAAATAATTTAAATTCAATTTCTTGATCTGTGTCTTCAATTTTCGGAAACTTATGAAATTCTTCCGTCAAGCCCTCATTAATAAACCTACAAAATCCCTCAAATTGGATCTGACTAAATCCAGGTATTGTGGACATTCCCTCATTTCCATCATTCCAGAGCATCTTAATTTTCAGTTTCCCCTTTATCGAAAAATCCCATTATTAGCTCACTATTTATCGAACCATATGGATCGATTTCGCAATGATGGAATGTATATTCTGTTTACTGAATCACATGAAATTTTAGACAACCCCGTAAATGTACTTCATACGTATGAGAACGGAAATGAGACAGAGGAATGAAGAGCATTTTCGACGCAAGACAAGTTCGAATTTGCGACAGGTACAAATGGAAATGAATTTATAAAGCATTCCCAGAATAATTCCGTCACTTACACTTATGGAGTCTTATATAGAATATAAAAATTCATCCAACTTCTACCTATTATTATGATAATACGATTAGATTGATTGGGTACCAAAAAAATAAATGGATTCAGAATGAAATCGAATCTCTATGAATGAGATAAAGAAAGCCAGTAGTAATATAGTTTCCCCTTTAGTTAAAGTTAATTTTATTTCATGTTGAAAAAAAAAATTTCGGATTTTTTTACTTTTACTATATATAAATATAATTTTACTTTTACTATATATAATATTTTTACTATATATAATATAATATATGGATTTATGGAATATGATTGAATTGCGTAATAGGAATAATATTTCCTAAGTAAAGTATATGCCGGTATAGCTATCCACATATCTCATCTCATCTTTTTTTTATAGCAATTTTGCTTGTGGCAACAGAAGTCAGGTCACACTATATCATAATTTCCACTTTTTCTATTGTATTATAGAAAACGAAAAAAAAAGCACGACGATTCCCTATAAGGATATGGGATATGTACATAAAAAAGACTCGTCCCGGTATATGTGTAACAATTTTTGTTTTTGGGGTGTGGGTTTACATATACACATATCATATATATTGTTATATTTGAATTGATTTGTTATGCCAGTAAGGAAAGGCAACAATTTGAGATACAAATTGAAGAACTTTTCACTAATTCAAAAAAAAATAGTTAATGGTTCCAATTTGCACTAAATTTTTCAGTCTGTGACCGAAAATCCATTTTTTACCTTCTCAATGGAAAGAGAAGGGGAGTTTTTAAGGGGTGTGATAACCAATCAAAGAGAATAATTGGATTGGATAAAAAAAAATAAAAGAATTAGTAATAGAATCTTAGTAAAAGAATATGGATGAATACTCTTTTTTTACCTATTTTATATTTTTTTTTGAGATTTGGATCGGATTTGGCGACATGGCCAAGTGGTAAGGCAGGGGACTGCAAATCCTTTATCCCCAGTTCAAATCTGGGTGTCGCCTGATCAACAAAAAACGGGGGATTTCTTATTCTACTGATTTAATTCGACGAATTTTGTCCCCGGAGCCGGAGAAGTATAAGCCTATCGATAGTTTTTTTTCTCAAAATTTGGTCCTTGGGTGTGGCTCAAACCGATACAAATAGGGATGAAGTGAGTCTTACTTAGTAATATGATTGACTCTCACTATTAAACTATTAAAAAAAAAATAGTGAGAGTCAATTCTGGGATTCAGAACGACGAAAATCAGAGGTCGAAAGTATCCAAAGGTTCCTAAAAGACAATCCATTTTTCTCCTAGGATTGAAGAAGAGATTGTACGAAAGAGTATCAAGAATTCCTAATTATTTTTCACTACCATTACTAAAATTGTGTCTACTGACTCCATATGGAATTAGATTGGATAGGCTGATGGGAAATCCATTTAAGAGTTGTGGAAAGGATTGAAGAAACTTTGTATCCAGACTCACGAGGGTCTCTGAGTAATCAAACATTCAATCAGGATAGTCGGTCAACTCTTATTTTTATAGAGTAAAAGTAAAATTATAGAGTAAAAGTAAAAGTCGAAAAAAAAGGGTAACAAACAATAGGTCTTAGTATTCCCACATGTTTCATTTCATTAGGATAGAAGTATTCCTTTGCTATCTAATTTTTCAAGAAAAGGTATGTGTATCATATCTGTACTTAATACTTATACTTCAAAATTCTACCAGAAATCTTAGAATATTGTTACAAGTAGATTCATTGGATTGGTTCATTAATATTAATAGCTTTAAGTCAGAATTATATTTTGACTCTGCGCCATTAATTCCACTATGATTATTGATCAATAATTAAATAATTCCTTCATAGAGATAGGAGACATAATTCATATGGATATTGTAAGTCTCGCTTGGGCTGCTTTAATGGTAGTCTTTACATTTTCCCTCTCACTCGTAGTATGGGGAAGGAGTGGACTTTAGGGAGGGGTACTACTAGTTTTTTAATTTAATTGTATGAATTGTTTAATTGAGCGTTTTGCGAAGCTTTTTCTTTTTTAAGAATGTCTCTGTTTCAAAATTATACTGAAATACAGTAATGAATAATAAAATACAATAATGAATAATAACCATTCGATCAAACAATGAATGATTACTTTACTAATGAATGATTACTTTACTATAGTTCTATTTCGAAACTCAAATCTACGCATGATAGGAAAATTTTTTCAACCGGATTGGATTCTTCCTAAACATTCTATTTTAATAAACCAGTTCTTACCAGAATTATGGATATTACAATGAACAAAAACCAGAAATGGGTTTTTATTTTTTTCTTTATTTGTTTCCCTCTTTTTTGACTTTTACTGTTCTAAGAGAACATAAAGTCGTTCCGCTAATCTAATTAGATTATGGCAATACATACTTTCTATTGGAAGTGACTAGTTGTTGTCCAAACCAAAGAAAAGAGGTTCTACACATAAGAAGATTAGATCCTTCTTTCGTTGCACGATTCACGTATCGTGTATTTCACCTTTCTTTTAGACTCCTCTCCATTCCATTTTTTATGCTTAAGACATCTCATGTCTTAAGCATAAAAAATGGAATGGAGAGGAGTCTACTCTATTAACCTATTCCCTTTTACAAATCTGAATAAATTATCATAGAATAGAACTCCGCGGATCGTGTTTTCTGTTAATGGATCAAGCAATAGCTTCTTGTGGTGGGAAATCTAAAAAAAGAAAAAGATTCTTTGGTTTCGTTTTCTTTTCTCTTTTTTTATTTATTTTGAAATTTTTAATAGATTAGTATACGCCCGTATTATTCTTGCTCCATTGATTCTTTTGATGGATCTCAGGATCTATCCTATATAAATAAATTATAAAATAGGTTAAGAATTAGAACAGTTGGCCTTCGATTATTTTGGATCGATCGAAATACACACAGGTAAATGTAGCCAAAAAAAAAGAATTGGGCTGCTATTTTGATGTACTATTTAGATATACATCTAATCCACGTACATACATATTGTATATTGATCTAGATATTAGATATGGGCTTTTTTTTATAGGAAAAAGTCTATATCCGTATACAATACAACTTTCTATGAAAATAATGAATATGATAATATATACTATATAATAGTATATAACTATACAATACTATCTAGGCTTAGATACTACTATCTCAGATACTTATTATCTCAGATACTTATGATTCCAGCCAGATCATTTCGTTTAAGACTTGAAGTTTGAATTCCTTTCTTCAATCATTGATAAGAACTAATAATTCAAGTTTCAATCAAATTAGTCATTTTGACTGACTGTTTTTACGTAGATGATAAGTAAAAAAGCAGTAGGAACTAGAATGAACAGTGCAGTAGCAATAAATGCGAGAATATTTACTTCCATAATCTCATTTTTTTTTTACTTCGCAATAACTCGGGATCTAATCCCATAGAGATGAGAAATTGGATTCCTGTAAATTCATGGGGATGAATTGCATCCTGATGATACTGAATCGGATCAGTATTATGAATAACAATATATGATCTATCAAATAAATTCATCGTCGAGAATTGAATAGTATAACATAGGAAGATCCTTTATCTATACTAAATCTGAAAAAGGATTCTTTATTGGATCAGGAAATTTACATCTTTTTCCACTTTTTATTTTCTATAAATAACCCAACCCTATCGTCTTACCTATATATTCCTCCTTCGTTATATTATACTTATACATACAATTATGAGGTATTATATGATTGGTATGGTATTCTATGGATGACACACAGATCCAAAGAAAAGAGTAGGAGTGAGATGGAAAAAGGACGAGTTAAGTAGAAAAAATCGAATATAATTCCAATGAATTTAATAAAAAGGAGTGTTACTCGTTCTCCTCTTTTATTTTATTAGTATTTCTTCCTTCAATTGGGACTGGAACTGGAAGGCATACATAAAAAATTGAGTGTGCAATTTAGTTTATTTGAATGAAAATGAGATGGATTGTTTCCAATTAGTCATTGAGGATACCCCCCCCAAAAAAAAGTTGGAGCTCAAAGGGGTTTTCATTTATCCTGACAAGTACTCTGTCGAGGCACTTATGTTAAGTTCGTTGTGCCTCGTACGATAAACGAATACAATTTGCATATGTACTCCGTTAAAAAGGGTACTCTTTTCTATTTTATTCATCAAGAATATTGAAAAACAAAAGTGGACAAGTATCTCTTAAATTCAAATAGTAAAGTAAATATAAGAATACTACCGATTGTACAAATCTAACTATTATGTTATGTCTCTCTCTTATCAATCGGCACTAATGAAAGAAATGGAAATTCCCGTATTTGTCTGATGATAAATACGAAATAAAAACAAAAGAAATAGGGATCCCGCTGGGTATTAGCTCTTGCTCCCTCTTTCTTTTTTCACGTTAAATAAATGGATAAATTTATTTAACGGATCGGATCCTAGATCCTAGTTCGGGACTGACGGGACTCGAACCCGCAGCTTCCGCCTTGACAGGGCGGTGCTCTGACCAATTGAACTACAATCCCAGCGAGGTGTATGGTATACATATTCTTAATGGTTTTATTCTTAATGGTTTTAAAAAACCATTTTATTTTCTTCGTCGTGTTGTAAGAGAGACATGAATGATATACTAACTGATATTATATACACATAGATATGGACTATACTGAAAGTAACACAGAGATATGGACTATAGTCAAAGTAACACAGATTACTAGTAACCCATGTTTTTTTAGTGCCAAAAATGGATAATCAACCTTTCAACGAGAAAAAACTATTTTTCTTTTCATAATCTTTGATTATGTATTACCAATCTAGAGTCTTAGAAAGATCAGAATGAATCAGAAAAACATGGATACATAAGAAAAAATGCTTGATCCGTAAAAGAGAAGGATTCCATTTTTATGGAGGACAAATTTCTTATATCATTGGTTATATCATATTTATGGAGCGGCGAATTTTTGGGCCGAGCTGGATTTGAACCAGCGTAGACATATCGCCAACGAATTTACAGTCCGTCCCCATTAACCGCTCGGGCATCGACCCAGGAAGAATTCATTTTAGGCTTATGGATAATCCATAATCAACTTCCTTTCGTAGTACCCCCAGGGGAAGTCGAATCCCCGCTGCCTCCTTGAAAGAGAGATGTCCTGAACCACTAGACGATAGGGGCATATCCGCCCGACTGTCATCATACTATGATGATAGTATGTATAGTTTTTTGGAATTGTCAATATAATCTAATGATATGACTAAATCCGAACACTCTTTTCTACTTTTGTGTTATGATTCCATAGAATTTTTTATTGGATGGGAATAAATGAACCGTCCAATTTTCATTTATTTATTTATTTTTTTGCTTTATTTAATTTGTATTTTTTATTTAATTTGTATTTTTTATTTAATTTGTATTTTTTATTTAATTTGTATTTATATAAAATACTATATATAGTATAGCGAATATAGCGAAAGGAGGTATAGGATTCTGTCCGTTCAGGCAGTGATTGGTCCAGCATAACAGAAAAGGGTGTAAAAACTCACTTAATTTCTTTTCTTCTTCACTCATTAATTTTAACTTAAAACTCGTTGCTTCCTTCATTGTTCAGATAAAATAGGCCATGCATAATCACTATCTCACATTAAGTCAGAAAATTCAAAAACGATAGAAATTCTCTTTTTTACTTTTTTATAAAAATTCGGTTCAGGGTACGAATACCTTCATCACATAATTCAATAAAATCTATTGAATCTATGTCAGTGTCAGATTGGTACATGTATCAATCGAGTAAATCTCGTTTTGATTGGTCAGTAAAAGGAAACAGGCGGGGTCGGTCTTGAAACAATTCATTGCATTATTAAAATAAAATTGACCCGCTTCACTTTTTGAGGGTAAATCGAATTGATCCTTTACTTTATAAATATAAATGAAACCCCTATGTATATGATATGTACATGATATATACATATATTATTTATATTTGTTTGCAGTATGCAGTGTAGTAGACTCATAATGAAAATGGATATAATTCATGAATTGAATACAAAGGGCCCTTTTAACTCAGTGGTAGAGTAACGCCATGGTAAGGCGTAAGTCATCGGTTCAAATCCGATAAGGGGCTTTTTTCACTAAACTAAAGTTTTAGTCTTCGTTTTCGGTGTAGAATAGAGATATTCTTTTTATTTGTAAAAAGCAAATGGTAACCACCATTATAATGACTTTTTATTATTACGAGTTATAGTTAGAAAGTTTATTAAAAAATGAAACATTATTAATTATTAATTCATTATTATTAGTTACTATAAGTATAAATAGTAACTAATATATTAATTCATTATTATTAGTTACTATAAGTATAAATAGTAACTAATAATTGTAGTTATTAGAACTAGTCTACCCTCTCCTGTAATGAGAGAGTAGTTTTTTTCATGTTTAATTATTAAAATTGTTGTTTGTTGACAAGAATATTCTAGAATTAGATGTCCAATTATTTTTATGAAATGTCCAATCACTATTATGAATTACCAAACCAAAGTATTCTTACTTCTCCATTGTTCTTATCAAACCCAGCATAAAATTTTAAATAAAGAAAAAGTAAGTGGACCTAACC